GAGATAGGAACAGAAGGTTCATTTAAATAACTTGTCTATTGAAGAAATAAATTCGAATATTAATAATAGAGGATATAGGGCTTTTTTTATTTCAGTAAATAAATCGAGAAAGGGAAAAAAGGAAAAGAAAGAATAATAAGAAATTACACTTCTATCCTATAACATAGAAATATCATAGGAATAGAAATTCCCTTTTATTGTTGTTGAACAAGTATTTTTGTTTTCAAATCAGATAAATTATTTGATCTATGATTCATTGGACCAAAACAAGAAACGCCCCGGCTAGGTACTGACCAGGCCGGGGGAATAAAAGTACCTTTCGGACGAAATCAAAGGGGTATTCTTTCATTTTTTTTTTATTGGAGATATCCCTTTCGAGCCGTTACGTTATCTAAAATTGGAATTACTGATAAAATTTGTATATTGTATATATTTATATAATAAAGAAAGACTTTTATCAATCTTTACTTTATGTGTAACATAGTGATTTTCCTTTTTCAATTGGGAGAGATGGCTGAGTGGACTAAAGCGGCGGATTGCTAATCCGTTGTACGAGTTATTCGTACCGAGGGTTCGAATCCCTCTCTTTCCATTTCCTCTGATGACTTGATATTTTTCTTTCGAATTCAACAAAATATCGAGCCTTTAACTTAAAATTGAAAATCATATAAAGAAACCGAGAAACTTTTCTTTTTTTATTCCTCACGTAAAGGATTACGTCCTGGATCATTAGATAGGAATCCGAAGATGAAGAGAGAAACAAAGAATATCACTACTGTGTAAACGAAGAGTTTGAGAGTAAGCATTACACAACCTCCAAGATCATTTTTTGGGGAAAGGGGAATAGATTCTTAATTTTTATACCACATATCCTATTTTGACACCAAGAAATGAAGCGGTTTTATAGAAAAGAAAGTTATTTTCGTAAATTCATTTGTTTTGTATTTTGTAATATAAGACTCCTTCATTAACCAAAAATCTCTTTCATACCCACAAACAAATATAATAATATAATGAAGGCCCTTGTTCACTGAAAGTAGAAGCTCAGAATGAGGAAATGAGGTGATCCAGATTTATCGCGGCTAGCCAAGAATTTCACTATTTGAATTGAGGGTTCATAATGTAAGACTTATCTGATCCTATCAATTAGGATAATCTTCTTTTTTTATCGAATAAAAAAAATCATGAATGTTTGTAGGACAGTATTAAGGATCTCATCGAAAACTTACAGCAGCTTGCCAAACAAGGGCTAAGAGAAAAAAGAGCACAGGTATGACTGGCATAACATCTACAATTGGATTGAAAAAAGCGTAAGCTTCGGGCAATTTGGCGAAGAAAAAACTACTCGAATGAAGAGCAGAATTAAGACAGATCCAGATCAAACTTAAGATATTAAGCATAACAAAGATTTTGTTCTTGGAGATAATTGTATTTTGATTGAGTTATAATGAAGAAAGTAAAGTAGGGTAGACTAAAAAATCCCTCTTTTTCTTTTTTCTTTGAATTCGCCCAATCAAAAATTCTTCAATCCTCTTCTAAGAATAGAAGGAATCATACTTTCATACAATATCTTAATTGAATTCTATGTAATGATCAATAAATTCAGTTTAATTCTACATCTACACGTGTCAAATTCTAGCAAAAATCTAACCTATTCCATAGATATTTGGGCTAGAATTGACGAACAACCAATATCGATATTATCGTTTAGTATTGTCGAATAGAAATCTAAATGGGGCGTGGCCAAGCGGTAAGGCAACGGGTTTTGGTCCCGCTACTCGGAGGTTCGAATCCTTCCGTCCCAGAGCAGACCAATTCTATCAGACTAAAGATTGTTCTCTTTAACAATCTTCTGTTTAAGAGTGTAATGTTGGATACAATGTGTCTGATTTCAAACGGTTCCTCTCGTAATTATATCCTTTTTTTCTGACAAACAGAATCAAGTTCAAATTACACGCGGATCTAACTGAATCCATTTGTGATCCAGGTGGGGCGGTAACATAGATCACAATAGTTTACTTAAAAAAAAAAAAATGGGATGGCCATTCAGCAGAAGTTAGTTACTTAGAGAAACTATATGTCACATATCTATTTGCATTTTTAATGATGCATCCTGAGTCGAAATGCGGAAGAAAAGCCTCTATATTCCCTATCTCTAAAGTCAATAGGGTAGCCCAATTACTAACTCTCTGTAGATTTGTAATTGTAAACAGAAGGGAGTTCTTGGTACTAATTGAATTCCATGGCTGGGATTAAGGCTCCTAAGACTGGGTTGGGGTAAAATGAAAATAGGAACAACGGCTTGATCTGGACCTGGTTGGTTTTGTACCTAGACAAGATAGTCTAGCATCCCGTAACCGTAAGAGGATCCCTTTTTTTTATGTTATGATTCATAATCCCCATAGAATTTGGGAATAGATAGGAGTTAATTGACAATGCAAGGTATCAATTTAAATATACGTGTCTGTTCAGATTTCATTAACAAATAATCAAGTTCAATATATAACAGATGTATTTTCTTTGGACCTCATTTTTTTTATTTCGCGTCTGGCTCTAATGAATAATTAGAAATCAAATCAATGTATCGATTAAGCCTAGAGGGAAATTCATACATTCCATTTACTTGACTTTATGGTTTATGGATGGAATTTATGGAAAGATTACTAGCCCTGAAGTAAAATACGTAGAAAAAGAGTCAATGCCTACAGTCTATATGTATTGTTATTGTTCTATTTCAGTGACAGCGTCATTTCCATTTTGTTGAAAAGGATCTGTAATCCCTTAAATCAAATATACGCGACTACCACCAGTGACAATTGTTCGGTCTATTTGATAGATAGGGAAAGTTTATATTCTTCCGATTCTGGTTTTATCAATTAGATGAAAGAATAATGGCCTAAACCTTACCCTACATAAGTCACCCCCATCTATCTGCCCTCACGAAAAAAAAAGCCGCCTTCACGAAAAAGAAAGACATTGGATTTCTTTCTCGATCTATCTATCTGGTTTAAAAATAATTGATGATTCCATTGGAAAAGAAACGTGGATTTCTCTCTCTTATGATGAGAAAATGTGTATCTCTTTAATTAATGAGATATCCGCTACAAATCAAAATTTTTAGCTACTCATTATGTTATGATTGGGACGACTTGTTGATTGATTTAGAGATAAAATTAGGTCTTTATCCTTACTAGAAAACTTTATTCAAATAATGATGTCGAAGTAGGAAATTTTGCAAATGAAACGTTTTAAATGATTCCTATTTTCATGATTTCTTATGAATCCTTGGTACTCGAATAAGTGTGAGATTGGCGAATCTATCCTATTGAGTTACTTTCGGCTTTTACGGGTGATTGGATTAGCTTATTTAATTGATGACTTATACTCATTCCGTTCCGGGATTGGGAATCTAATTAAAGAACCTCTTTAGTTTAGTTGTTCAAAAAAGAATTAATTGGATCTTTTATGAGTGATCATCTTGAGCAATCCGTTGAAGATGCAGATTAAAGAAGAACTCGCTTATTCCGGTTTTTTAAAATTGTTTAATTCATACGAGAAAATATGGGGTTAAATTGAATTCTTGATGAGACTTCTCTAGATAAATACCTACCCATCCATATAGAAAAATAAGAAAGTATAGATTACTATGTACTGATTGAGCCAATGACTATTCATGATTCTATATTGAATCAATTCCATACCGGTTCCAAATTAGAGGAATGTTATGGTAAAACTTCGTTTGAAACGATGTGGTAGAAAGCAACGTGCGACTTGAAGGACATGATCGGCTGTGGATTCTTACATCCGCCATTTTATATAGGACTGAAGGTGCTCTTGGTTCGACATAGTTTGTTCTGTTCTACTAGAATCCCTATTTTGTTGGGTTGTAAATAGTACATGATGGAGCTCGAGCAGAAAATCTTGATTTATTTCACCAGGGCAAGGATCTAGGGTTAGTGTCAATCAATAAGTTGGAACAACTTCGTAAGTATATCTTTGCTCTAGAAATAGAAAGGATCCAATTCGAACAAGTTTCAAATCCAAAAGGAAAATTTGTTGTAATTGGTAAAACCTTTTCTATCAAAAGTGTATCACGCGGCAATCCACCGTTCGTATGATTCTTCGATAGAAAGAAATCGCAAAAGGTATGTTGCTGCCATTTTGAAAGGATTAAGAATCACCGAAGTAATGTCTAAACCCAATGATTCAAAGCAACGATAAAGGATCTCCGAACAAGGAAACACCATTTTCAATTGTCTCAACAACTGAATCAGAGTGAGGAATCAAAATGGATTCTAAACGAGACAAACAAAGGGGGTTAGAGACAGCTCAATAAATGAAATGCCTAAGGATTTTCCTTTGAACTCTTTGATAATTATCCAACTTGAGTTATGAGTACGAATGGTTTTTTTGTTCTTCCTTCCCGAAAAAAAACGCCTAAAATTAGAGTCTAATTGATTTAATGATTTGAGGCTCTATTTGTCACTATATACATAAAACAGAAAATAGAATCCATTCTTTCTCGAGCCGTACGAGGAGAAAACCTCCTATACGTTTCTAGGGGGGGGCATTGTTCATCTACATCTATCCCAATAAGTCATCTATCGAATCGTTGCAATTGATGTTCGATCCCGAAGAGACGGAAGAGATCTTCGGAAAGTGGGTTTTTACGATCCGATAAAGAATCAAACTTATTCAAACGTTCCCGCTATTCTATATTTCCTTGAAAAGGGAGCTCAACCTACAGGAACTGTTCATGATATTTCAAAGAGGGCAGAGATCTTTAAGGAACTTCGCGTTAATCAAACGAAATCAAATTAATGAAAAAAAAAGGGGGGGGAGGGTTACTGTATCTAGCTTTGTGTAAATTTTTCTCCACTATTCCCTTTTTTCTTGCTCTATTCATACCTATTTACTATTTGCTCCCATATGATCCCATATTATATAATTATATAACGAAAAAATATCTTCTATTTATATGAGACGTGAGACGGGTAGAA